GGAAGTCTCACGTACGGTTCCCTGAGAAGGGAGTGGCTACCTACTGGAGCTTCGACCAACCACTACCGGTCAATTCCGCTTTGGGGCCACCCCTTACTCTACCATTATTATAGGGGTATGGGGTTCGAGACAAAGAAAGATCAAGGCAGCATATCAGTTTTTCCTTTATACTTTACTTGGATCTGTTTTTATGCTATTAGCTATTCTGTTGATTCTTCTCCAAACAGGAACCACCGATTTACAAATCTTATTAACCACAGAATTTAGTGAGCGGCGCCAAATCTTTTTATGGATTGCTTTTTTCGCCTCTTTCGCTGTCAAAGTTCCAATGGTACCTGTTCATATTTGGTTACCCGAAGCTCATGTAGAGGCACCCACGGCAGGATCCGTTATCTTGGCAGGAATTCTTTTAAAATTGGGAACTTACGGGTTTTTAAGATTTTCAATACCCATGTTTCCTGAAGCGACACTTTGTTTCACTCCTTTCATTTATACTCTAAGCGCGATTGCTATAATATATACTTCCTTGACCACTTTAAGACAGATCGATCTTAAGAAGATCATTGCTTACTCCTCAGTAGCCCATATGAATTTTGTGACTATTGGTATGTTTAGTCTGAACATACAGGGAATTGGAGGTAGCATTCTACCGATGTTAAGTCATGGACTGGTTTCTTCAGCCCTTTTTCTATGTGTTGGTGTTCTATATGACCGACATAAGACTCGACTTGTTAGATATTACGGAGGTTTAGTGAGCACCATGCCGAATTTCTCTACCATTTTCTTCTTTTTCACTTTAGCCAATATGAGTTTACCTGGTACTAGCAGCTTTATCGGGGAATTTCTCATCTTAGTAGGAGCTTTCCAAAGAAATAGCTTAGTAGCCACATTAGCAGCGCTTGGGATGATTTTAGGCGCGGCCTATTCCCTTTGGCTATATAATCGTGTGGTTTCTGGAAATTTAAAACCCGACTTCCTCCATAAATTCTCCGATCCAAATGGCAGAGAAGTTTTCATATTTATACCCTTTCTTGTTGGAGGGGCGACCGTCCGTTAAACTACCAAAGAAAAAAGGGTAACCCAATGTGATCATGACATTGTAGGTGCTTGCGATGGGACGGATGCGACTTCCCTCAGTTGGTTTGGGTGGCATAGCCCGTTGCGGAAGTCCCCCCCTTTTTTGATCCATTTCTTTAGTCTTTAGGGGGCCAAAGCTTGACTTTACTAAAAAAATAAGGCTCGCGCAGGGGCGCTCACGTTTTTTGGCTGAGCCGTATCTTGTTGGGTGAGACCGAGAGAAAGAAAGGACGGAGGTTACCCTGGTAATGGCATTTCTCGACCGTGTCTCCGAGGGACAGTTGAACGAGCGACTCATGAATGCTGCCAGATCGAACGAGCCAATAACTCGAACGCCTTCGGTCTGTTTTTTGAGCAAGAATCACAGCGTTACCTTACCTTCACCATGATACGGACTCCGAGTTCTTATGGCAGAGCACGAGGAGATTTATCATCAATAAATATGATGATGAGAATAGAAACCAGAAGCACGACCGGAGTCTTCGTGGTCCAAGATAATAAAACCATCAATAAGAGTAACGTAAGCATGAGACTTTTTGGTAGTACCGGTGAACCAGATGGCCGCGGCGATAGAATCTGGGACGGAGGACTCGTAGTATCTCTCTAGATCTGGCAAAAGCGAAAGACCCCCTAACGTAATTCGAATGGAGGCTGACTGCTGAGCCCACTCTGGCCTCGAAGGGCAAGCCCCTGTGGTTGCGAGCTGGAGCTGCCATTGCTTATGGCTAGAGCAATGGGAGGGGGCCCCAGCAGAGAGAGAGAACAGTAAGGATAACGAGCGCTCCGCCCGCTTGGCGGGCGGCAGGAGCAGCGGGCAAGTGCTTGGTAGGCTAACAGCCCAGTGAACCGGGAAGAGCACTCGACGAAAGGAGGACACACTAAGCAAGTACGAGAAATTGGCCCTGCTCCGCTTTCTTAAAAGCAAGGTGACCCCTGTTAAGGAGGTCAAACCAAGGACCTATGGAAGTCGGGGCTCGTCCCTGGTCAATATTGGATCAAACAATAGGAGGCCGTAGCGCTGACCTCTTTTTTTATTGATTCAATACAATAGGGGAAAAGATCGTACAGTTCCCTACCGAGACAACAGAAACTCTCAACTGCGCGCCGGGCATACTTCTTCCGTGCGTCTTTCTCGTGGCGGAAACAGAACAACAGGGAAAGACCCGGCCGACCTGCCCAGGGCGCCTTGGCTAGCTTTATTTAAGAGAGACTGGGGAGTCAAAAGACTTCCGTTTCCGTTCTTGGTTTGTGGTTAAAAACCCCTCTCGATCTTATTCGTAGTTGGGAAGAGGGAAGGAGTCTAAATCAATGGACATTAATGAACCATCATTGATGGACGTTGCACATGACACGATCAATTCGACTCAAGGTCCGGCGCTAATAGAAGTTGCTTACTCTCCTAGTAGCGAAGGAAAAGGGCAGGGCTCTTTTTTCGTAGTAATAGTGGGCGGGCCGTGCCTGAATTCAGACCAGACTTTTCTTTGTTTGCCCTAGCTTGGCGAATCGCATCCCCGCGCAACGACATCGCTCTTTACCGTTCTCGCTCAGTGTTTGCAACGGCTGGGAAGGCAGTCGTAGAAGCGAAGCCTATCGCCCCGCCGACCATCAAATACGAGATTGGGCCCCTTCTCAAAAATTGGATGGAATGGCCCACCCCGCCCAAGAGCGCTTATGTCATATGGGAACTCATGGCTGGAAACAATCCTTATGGTTTTGATATCCGGTAGGAATAATAAGAATCAAAGTCCAGGTTGGTTGGTGAGCCTAGTGATTGGAAACTTTCTCGCTTGGTTCGGAGAGCACTTGTTGGGTTAAAGATTTTTTTTTGCTAGATGTTATGGCCTAAATGCTTAACTATTGACTCTACTTGTTCGGATGGGTGTTCACCCCAAAGTGTTCCCGGACCGCATGCATACATCCGTAAGTAACTTAGTGCAACATGGAAAATTTCATTGAGAGGAATCAGCAAAGAAAAGAAAAACAGGTAATGTGTATTTGAAAGATTGTCCTCGGGCTTCAGAGTGTCCACATGAGTTCGTTCAGGTGTCTACACAGGCCTGTTTATGTCGGGAGTTAAGATTGCTCCACCTAAGTAGAACGAAAAGGAAGAATTGAAAAAAAAGGGGAGGGAACTTGACTGCCCCGATAGAAAGAGTTCCCAGAAGCAAGAGAAAGAAAGACAGTAATTGCCTACAAGGGTTTCCACTGTCTCAAACAAAAAAAAGGGGGTTCACCACTATGCTGGAAATGAACCCTCCGGAAGGAGCTCTTATAGCGACACGATCGACCTTGGGCTTTCGTAGACCGGGATAGGTAAAGTAGGGCAGGGAATCCGCGATTTCCTTCCCCCGCGGCTTCACCCGCTTGGCTGCTTTCCATAAGAGGAATGCGGTTAGAAAATGAGAGGACTTATATTCGTTTTGCATGAGACAAAGCAAAATCCGGGATTACTTGCTAATTGCTGTCAGCAGTTAAGGGACAAAGGGAAGGTGACGAAGGAAGGTAATGCAGTCAAGCTGGCAGTGAGAGGGTTCCAGATGAGAGATTCGCTTCGTCGCAGCTTCTTCTATATCTATAAGAAGGCATTCTTGCCAAGACCGGTTATACAGAACAGAAGGCATATTAAACGAAAGGTCTTGCAGAGCCTTGTCCAAGAGCTCATATGCAATTCTAGCCAATCCCTGCCAACGCGGGACTGAAAGCCAATCCTCAGAGCTGGAACCTGAAATATAAGATTTGGAAGTGTCCCTTTCTTCAAAAGGGACCAAGAAAGCTTCAGAACGAGATATCTAGTTTCAAGGAATACAATCGTTTTTGGTAAACGCTTCAGCTTGTTTCAATATTGATTAGTATAAATGCGAGAACATAAGAATAAAGAGGAACAAGCAATTTCAGGTTTTTGCCGCAGAGTGCCCTCGACCTCTTCCCGAAGTAGACCCCACACTCGGATCCCAAAAGCACTTCGTTATCTTACACAAAAAAATAAGAGAAAAAGAGCTGGTTAGAGCAAAGCATTTTAGATTCTTGGAACAAAAACAAGATCCTGGTCGTCCCGGTGAAAGGACTGCCCTTCATCGGAATTGTACTTAGACGATGATAGCTCTCTAATGGAGGTTTTCGTTCAGATCTAAATATACCCAAAATGGGCAGAGAAAGACGAATTGGGGGACTTTTGGAAATACCGATTTCAATCTATTTGAAAGGTGAGTAGCGGGAAAGGCGGACTCCCCGGTAGGTGATGATCATCCCCTGGTGAAGGTGAGAATCCCGACCCCTGTTTAATGGCCAATTTACCTATATCAGGAATAGTCATAGTAATCGACTGAGTCAGCTTCCCATTATACGAAAATGCTTGAACAGGCTTTACCAAAAGAAAGAAGAGCAATTGGCTGCTTTCATGTTCAGCAGGACTTTCTTTGACCGGCATCATATGACCCAAACAAACAATCGAAATTCGGCTTCAACAACCGGTCAGGAACCCCTAAAAAGAGAATGAGCAGCTACTTCCACACGAGCAAAGACCACTCTTCTTAACGCAAGCTTATTCCAGAGACGGGTTTCAGGCTCGAATGCCTTGTCTGATAGGTCCTTCAGGCCACTCACTCTATTATCCACTCGTCACAAGAGATTGATGATCTAGCAGGAATCACATCCATTGAATCAACCGAATAGCAAAATACAAGGCAAAACCCAAGTATCGATTCGAGGTGGAAACTCAAGTTATCGAAGCAAGGACCAATCCAGTAAGCAATCCGCTCTCCTTAAGAACTGAGTCAGGGTCGAAGTCCCCCGAGGAATGACTGGCTGATTCTTATAGAGTTGCTCGCCCTCGTTCAAAGAGAAAAAAGAATCTCAAGAAAGAGAAAGGGCTTTAGAACCCTTATGATAGGGATTTGGGGCATATGATCGTAGACCCCTTAAGGAAGGCAGAAAAAGAAAGAAGAATAACGAGTAATGAATAATAGTCTGCTCGAGAAAGAGAAAATATAGAATAGAAGCTGAACCAAAACTATTTCCCATCTCCCGGGATTATGTACTTGGGAGAGAACAAACGAACTGGGCATCCATCTCGTAGAATCAAGACCTCTAAGGCTGCCAAAGAAGCTTTCATTCGTCACCCCGCTTTTTCAAGTAATTCCGCTTAGCTGCCCAGGTGACCGGTTTAGGCACTCTTTCTTGAACAGCACCGGACCTGGTGTGATCTGAGTCACTGCCAAAAAACTACTGAAGAAGAATGCGAACTCACACAAAGCAAGTCATTCTCGAAACAGAACCGCTCCAGACCCAAAGTGTTAAAGTGAAAGAAGGCCCAGAGCGGAGGCGAGAGGCAAACTCAAGTCATTTGGACTGAACCACGCCGAGGGAGATGAAGACTTCACCTTTGCCCGCTTAGAACCAATAGTGACCATTAAAGTCCATGTCTTCTTAAGGCAAATCATATTCTTTCTTTATTGCCGAAGAACGAGTTAAAGCCAATAATGCCCACCGATGTTCACTCCTCCGGACGGGAAAAGAAGCTTTGACTCCGTTTTTTGGAACTTCAATTCACTCGACGAAAGAGCTTTACAAGCGGCGAAGCTCTTCTTCTGAAGACCGGGTTTAGTCAACGCTGGGCAGATTGTTCTCCTACTCGAGGGAAGGGCGGTACTGTCTTCTAATTCATAGCGATTCTTTCCTCCAAAAAAAATATCCCGCTAGTCAGTGGATTGGAGACCAGTCTTCGGGCAAGCAAGAGAGGAGAAAGGCACTCACCCTATCCATCCAGTGGAAATACGAGGCTTCCCCTATCACAAAGCTTCTGGGAGAGAATAGAGTCAAGCTAGCTACCGTCTAGCCTCCTTAACTCTTTCGCGTTAAGCGTACTTCTTTTTAAAGGAAGCACACTCCAGCATCTACGGTGGTCATGTCAATAGTCAAATGCTGGCCAAGAAGATATTGCGTCAAGGATATATTTGGCCAACAATGGAGAGAGACTGTTAAAATGTTGTGAGAAAATGCATGAAATGCCAAATCCACGCCGATTTCGTTCGGACACCCTCATCATCTCTCCATACGTTGAGAGCTCCGTGGCCATTTTCAATGTGGGCATTTGATATTATTGGACCATTCACCAAGACTTTCGAAAATACAAATATACCGGCATTCATCCTCACAGCCACCGAGTACTACAGAAAATGGGCCGAAGCAAAGGCATTCACTGAGATCAAAGCGAGTACTGTAGTCAAGTTCATTATGAAGAATATCATCGCTCAATTCGAAGTACCCAAGATTTTAGTCACCGAAATTTATTGCTTAGCAAGTTAAGGATTTGTGCGACAAATTCAACATTGAGTTGCATCACTCATCGCCCTTCTATCCTCAGTCGAATGAAATCAAAGTGAACATTTTGAATAAAACTGTTGAGACACCTCTAAAGTGGGGGGTGAGATTGGCTAGATCGTCTCGTTGAAGCACTCGTCGCTTATCTATCTCAGAAGCATCTAGTTCTTTCTAGTTGACCCGAAGTGCGAAGTGCATGGGCAGCCGGATGTCTTAAGTCCGTAGCTGTCTTTAAATTCAAGTGAAAAATCCTTTTGTTCAGGCATTAGTTCATACTTTCTCAAAAAAGGAAGGCTCTATCCCTTCTACTCGAAGACGAAAGTAAGCTATACCTACCTATAAACCGAGCTATTTGACGGAGACAGAGTGATAAGCAAGAAGAGCCAACGAAAGGGTTGGTGTGGCCATCTTGTTGTTATGAAATGAGGCTTTGTTGCAAACTATGTGGTTGTAATAACTTGGAATAGGATGATGTTGAGCCATTCGAGGAGTAGGCAGGGAACCAAAACCTAACTCTTCTTCATCGCCGTTAGGCCGCTCGCATAATACCCATGCATGATACAAAGCTTTAATCGTATATAAAAAAAGTTGTTGTTCTCGTCCAGGCACATTCGTTTTTGAACTCAAAATCAGGAACATCTAGAGCGAAGGGAGAATGGAGCAAGAGCAAGCGATCAGTTCATTAAGGTCATAATAGTATATATATAAAGTGATTTCAGAACACTGCTCGAAAAAGTCTTAAATATTTATATTAAATATTAACATAAGCATTGAAAACTTTAGACTAGGTTTTGGCCCATACATGCAAACACAACAAAGAAAACCAAACAAAGAAAAAGAAGACCATACATTAAAACACACTACTTTGCGTCTACAGACACTTATTTAAATCTTCTAGAAAGAGTCGACGGACTCTTCTATTCTAGTCTCCCCGGGTGAGGGCCTGAACAATAAGCTCCTGCTGTTCTTTAAGGAGGGCCCGTTTCCTGTCTTCCAGAGCGCTAATGCGGTCCCGGATCCGTTGCATGGCTGCAGCCACAAGCGCTGGATCGATGGGAGGCAGGTGCTCCCAAAAGGCATCCAGGGTTTGCTGCCGCTGGGCCTTCTCGGTATCGATGTTTTGAATTTCTTGATCTATTTGGGAAAGTCTTTCAGCAGTTGCTGGATCCATCTCCCTTTGCTTTGCCAAATAGAGAAAGAAGCGTCCTATTTATAGGCGCGGGGGTCCAAAAAAAAATCCTTCGTTTTTCGCGGGTATCGCCACGTGGCTTAATCCCGATCACTCCTTCAGGAATAGGACACAATAATATAGCGCACATCAGAGAAGAGAGTACCCCCTTTATAATAAGACAGGCCCCCTGCGTCCTTTCAACATAGATGGAGCAATCGTCACTCGACAGCTCGAAAGCGGATCAGTACAAACCCACGTGATCCGTATTCGCTTACGTACCACGCGTGCTTCGTCGTACCCTGCCTACTCCTCTTTCACTGGCTTATTTGTACCCTGCTACATGATGGCACCCCCCTCGGCCAATCGTCACTCGACAGCAGCTCCGTCCTAGCGAAGTAAAGCCTCTGCCTCTATCGCTTGATTGAAAGGATCAGACACTTTCCCCTACTTTTGACAGCAGAACGAATTCTATTATTCAAATTCAAATTCAAATTCAAATTCAAATTCAAATTCAAATTCAAATTCAAATTCAAATTCAAATTCAAATAAGTAAGGTAAACTTGCTTTTGCCGATTGCACTCGGATAGCGGCCTGGGCCGTCCTGGAATGGGAATAAAATGAATTAGATGGACTGGACTTCGATGGGCTTTGTTTGGAAAGCCAGGAAAAGGTGGCATTTCCGGGCCAGGGCTTCAAATGGATCTGAATGCTAACATTGGGCTAACCTTCACTCCAATAGAATGGGGAAACGAGCATCAGCATATTTTTTCTGCCATCCCTCAGGGCAAATCCGTGTTCATCACAGGCTCCGCTGGGACTGGTAAAACCCTATTGCTTGAGGAAATGAAAAAATGACTTCAAATTGGAGACATGAAGCACACTCTTTCAAAATAGAAGGCTAAAGTCCCGATCGCCGAGCCAACTTCACTATCCTCTGTGCCAGCAGGTAAGATCCAATGCAGTCTTCCTTAGTGAGACCGTCGGTGACCAGCAAGATTACTTTTATGAAGTAACCTTGCATGGTCGCCAGCTGTTCTAACAGCCGGTGCCAATTCACTACCCTGATCCTGAGAAAACAAGAGTTTGAGGGGAATGGAATACCTCTACATCAGCTTCTCTCTTTTCACAGTCGAACCTTCCTCAGAATGGTGTGACAGTTTGTCTTCCATTCAACTCGTCTAAGCTTCGAAGAACACCCACTTAGAATTAGTAGGAATAAGCAGCTGATAGAGATGCCACAGCACCTTCTTCTAGTGAGCTAACCTTTGCGAAAGTCAATTACATCGATCCTTGGCTTGGGATCACACTTTTCCAAACCCTAACTATAACTACGTAGTAGAGCCTTTTTAGTAATCTCCTTTCCTTGGTTGAGTTCCCCGCTTTCCCCTCCCTCTCTCTTAAGTATCTACCGCACCGGAGGGAAGTGAGAAACTGGGAGGACTAAGGCCGTTGCGGGTGGCTTGAGAATCTAGCTAGGTCCCTTTTCCCGACAACAGATCGGAGATCTTACTTTCTCAAGTCATACGTCTTTTGTTCAGCCAACAGTGTTCCACTCTACTTATTATTACTTACTAGCGCCCTTCACTTCAACTCATACTACTTGACTTTCAGCTTATTTCCAAATCAAAGCTACTTGCTTATAAGAGAAGAGCAAGGTGCGTAGCTGGCTTGTTAAAGCATGGAAAGGTATCCAGAAAGCACAGTAACAGCTATAGCTAGTAAGCTAGTATACACGCATTTGCCCGATTGCTTTAACAGACGCGTTACCTCCTGGTTCCCACCTGTCCTGTCCAAAACTATGGAACTCATCTGAAAAGTCGATTTGCTAGATCAGAACGTGAACTATGAGAAAAAGTGAAACCACCTAGAATCGATCCATGACCGCTAAACTAAAGAAAGGAGTCCTTTACCAAGTAAGCTAGGCAACCTTATCCGCCTCAACCGATCTTATCTCGGATATGCCAACAGCCAATACTTAGTCCTTTCCATGGGACAGCTAATCAAAACGAATACGGCCCCTTCTCAAAGAGACTACCCTTAGGACTCTATTAAGTGAAGTCATTTAATAGCAGATAGACACAAACCCTCACACGAGAGCCAAAAAGAAGGCTTTCATTAAGACCATACAATAAAAAAAAATATAGACTCTCTTACCAGACTCGAAATATACCATCCTTCAGATGAAGAGTTTGATCTACGACCTGCTTTCTCTTTTCTTCTCTTCCCTCCCGCCTCGCCGGTCCTTCAAATCCCATTGAGTATTCAAAAAGAAATTCTTTGATCATTCAAGCAAGATCTTGATTTTTCTTTTCAAATCAAGGTCTTCTTGGAAAAACCAGAGTTAGCCGAGTAGCTCGAGCAGGAGGTTATGAAAAGCGGAAAACGGAAGACTGAGGCCGTCTAGGAAAGCTAAAACAGAATACCTAGATCGCAAGGTGATGTAGAAAACTTCGACTCACCAAGGAGAAGGTAAGTACTGTTATATCCTTTCTTCTGAAAAGAAAAGAACGAAAAGAAAGAGTTGAGTACTTTCAAGCCTAAAAAGTACTCAACTCTTTACGCGGGTATTTGCTTTTTTTTTTAGGAGAAGAAATAGAACTAGCTGGGAAAGAATTCTCTAGAGTCCTCCGAGAGCTATAGAAAGAACCGGGGGAACTGGATGTGTTACTTAAGAAAACTCCCACTCGATTAAGGGACAGGTTAGTACTGACGATGACCTGCCTGAAGTGTTCTTCCAGCGCTTAAAAGTCTTTTTCGTACACCTGTAGAGCTGCTCATCAAGAAATGTCTCCCAAGTCGTAGATGACTCCATCTCTCTCTTGGACTCTGTCTCGAATCCTCAGAATCCGTGTCTGAAGGTCTTCATCTCAAGCTCGCCAGCATACCGTATTGATAGCTTAAATAGTGAAAAACGATTCGTTGAGCATCTTTGTAAAGAGAAAGCGCTTGATCAACTTCTTTTAGAGGGGGGGCCCCACAGACAGCGACAAAGAGGCCTTCAAACGCACAACAATTTCCAATCAAATAATGTCTAGATCCTCGCTGATGCCACCAGTAGAAAGAGAAAGAACCTCATCGGATCGGGCATTTGCCCGGTATCCGTACTTGGTCTCGCCTTAGTCTTTCTGAAATACACCGCTTGGCCACTCTTCACTCACGAAAGCCAACAACATTGACAGAACCCATTCATCTAAGCATGAAAGGGCTTCACCTGCCTCTCTAAATCAGCGAAGGGGGAAGGCAGGAGGCATGATTTACACATGAAAATTGGGGAGTGGAGCGCCCTCTATATCTTTCTTCCATTCTGGAAGCAGAATCAAAGAAAATGACACATGCAAGCCGATTCGAAGAACGTCTTTCACTCAATTGCCTTACTGGCTGGCGCTATCTACCCTCTTTCCCAGGAACTGGAATTGAAACATCTATTAGGGGCATCTTGGGAGGTAGGAAGAGTAATTTCGTCTCAAATCATCTGGTTTCGCCGAAATACTAGAATGATAAATATCGCAGCTCGACGAATTCATTAATAGAATAGAAATCCTAGTAAGAGTAGCAGTGCTTTGATTGGATACCAAAGATGAGACTACTTTGGAGACATAGAAACTATGCTTAACGCATCGATCTCGTAGCTCTGTGAATGAATGGCGTGGAGCATTCATAGCACTGGTTCGACTCCAGACCGAGATATGTCACACATTGCATAGAGAAAGAGTTGAAGCTTTTTTTTTTTTTTAGAAGTTGGGTAGGAACGCGAAAGGGGTGGGGCCCTGTGGTTAGCCCGTGAGGGATTTACGATCTACTCTGGAAAGGAACGCAATTGTATGACGAAAGCAGGCTGATTTTGTCCACGCTGTGCTCTTCTTTTGTTTTGAGGTTTATCACCATGCCTATCGGTTAGCCGGAGAAGATAAGATAGCCCTATCGTCTAAGTCAGCGGCTTTTCCTTTAGCCTTTTTATTTTAATGGAAACCCCAGATCAAGAAATTTGCTTTCCCTCATCCAGTTCAGTTCCTGGCCTTGTGTCCTCTCTTCATATCCCCCGCTAGGACTCGTCTAATCGGAAGCGTCTTTTTGTTTTCTTCTTCTGGAACTGGCTAGCACCTTTGCTTCACTTCATAGTCGTAGTCTAGCCCTCCCCTCAACCGTACCGTTTGGGGCGCTCACGTTGTATTTCGCTTCGAGTGCTGAAACAACGGCTTTAGAGGACTTTGCTTTGGCTGCCTTTCTTCTCCTTTTCCGCATTGGAAGCTATGTTGTTTAAATCATCTACACATATCCACGATAGAGTATTAAAAAGACTTCGATTAGCCAAGTTTTACCAGAAAAGACCCCTTTCTCTGTCATCTGGGTTACCATATATATATATATGAAGGAAAATTGCCAAACGGATGGATCGTTCCCTTGATGAATTAGCACATCCACAAAGTTCTGTGATGCTTCACTTATATCAATATGAGGCTAGCCTGCCAGAGGACATACCACCCGACAACCCAATTGGTTCAATAACAAGAGCCTTTTCATACCAGAGTCTCCATCTTATTCTCTCTACGCCAGAAGCTTTCATTCGAGTTTCCAGAAGACAAATGATCTGGGGTCTGTATTGGGAACTAATGTCCCTTAGATTCTGAACTGTCAGGGTAGTCTGGTAAGAGTTCAATAGTTCAACTTTCCAACCAATCTCCTGTATCTCCCTGGATCTGCTAAGAACTCATCCTGATCAGCTATCAGTTTAGTATTAAGATCCATAGGTGTATCGACTGGCTTGGATAAAATAAAAACATCCCTGTCTCATTAAGCAGGTCAAGAACATACTTTCTCTGAGATAGGTAAATACCTGATTGAGATCTGGCTACCTCAATACCAAAAAAGTACTTCAATTGTCCTAAATCTTGAGTTTGGAACTGACTCTGCAGGAACAATTTGTACTGCTGTGTGCCATCACTATCATCTCCTGTGATTACAATGTCATCCACATACACAATCAAAAATTTGTACCTGCTGTAGAATGGCGATAGAAAACAGAGTGGTCAACTCCACATCTACGAATCAATATATATAATCACCTCACAGAATCTACCAAACCATGCCCGAGGAGATTACTTCAAACCATATCAATCTTTCTTCAGACGAAAAACGAGTCCAGACTCCCCCTGAGCAACAAAGCCAGGTGCTTGCTCCATGTAGACTCCATCCCTCAGGTCGCCATGTCAGAATGCATTTTGAATGTCTAGCTGATGAAGGTGCCAATCAAAGGTGGCAGCAAGAGAAAGAAGAAGTCAAACAGAAGCCATTTTTGCTACTGGTGAGAATGTCTCTGAGTAATCTATACCATAGACCTGGTTGTAGCCTTTGGCCACTAGGCGAGCCTTCAACCTGTCAACTGAACCATCAGGATTCACTTTCACTGTATACACCCATCTACAACCAACAGCAGACTGATCAGAGGGAAGCTTTACAAGTTCCCAAGTACCATTCTGTCGAAGGGCATTCATCTCTTCCTCCATTGCTGCTCTCCAGCCAGCATGAGACATGGCTTCAGAAAGAGACTGAAGGATTGAAGGACAGGACAATTAGTTATTTCTTTTTTAGAGTATGTCTTCCCCTGTCTCCGTCTGCGCTTTCTATCTGTCTGTGCTTGGAAAGATTCCTAGAAGCCTGCGCGTAGTAAGGCCAGTAGAAAGCAAGAAAGTAGGCCAGTCTGCGTCTCTTTCTTTAAAAGAGTCCTCTGGTCCAGTCTGCTTGCTTTCCGATGCGAGGCGCGTAAAAAGCTTGACCCTCTCTTCATGTTCACTTTGAATCGGATGTTAACGAATAGGCTGTTTCCTCTCTGTCCAATCGGGCTAATCCGATGGCATTCTTTCTTTCAACTCCACTCCTTCCCTTGCCTCTTCAATTTCCCTATTTTTCTTTTCATTCATTCCTCATGCACTGAGAAGTCTCAAAGATGCTTACTTTGCCGGAGGGACGTTTTCCTGCCTAACAATATGTCTGTAGGGACCTCAATTGAGATCGACCCTGCCTTGTTTGTGAGCTAGGGTCGTTGCCATCAAGCAACGAGCATAGGATCTTTACTGGCTATCCTGTATTTCATGAACTGGAATCAGACAAGACACAGGCTTTTTTATTGATTCTCTAGACCTCCCATCCAATTCTGATTTATCATACGCGAAGGGGCGAACGGGATTCTTTTTTACTACTAACACTAGCTGTAGTAAAGTAGTTTAGTAGCGCCTTTTGAATCAAATGGACGAACCCTTCCCGAAAGGCGAACAGCCGGCATTGAAAGAAAATAGAGAACCCCCGCCCGTTTTATGCCGAGAAGAAGAAGGGCTCTGTCTGAGGCTCGTACTGGGCCGGAGCAAGGCGTCTGGTCTTATCGGTCATTTCCGATAAGATGAAAAAAGAATCCATCCGAAGGGAAATCCGTAACGGAGGATATAGATACTAAAGTAGCTCTAAACCTGACCTGCCCGCGGTAGATGAATTGCTTTCTGAATCGGTGACGATTAACATCGCCTGCGATTCCCTCGAATCGAAAGCTTTCCTTTGCACCTCGTAAAAAGGGGGCCTCTCCAACTTGCTCGCACGCTTTTTTCTTTTCATTATCGAAAGTGGTTCTTCCCCATCTAGTTTGCTAGATCTCTTTGTAACAAGTCCAGGCTTCCCAATAGGAATACGGAACTGCTTTACGCTTCCCCGACTGACTGAGCTTTTACGAAAGGAATAACAGGACAGCTATTGTAATACTAACCTCTTGGGTTCGTCTGCGGTCCCTAAATGAATTGGTTGGCTTTCTTACATGACCGGGTTGAACCTTCCTTTCCTCTGATCTCTCCACCATTTCCAAGAGTTCAGAAGGAGTTTCACCATAGGTTTCTTCCTCATCTACTACCTGCATGAGGCAGTGATCCTTGGAAGGGGAGCTAAGGTCGAATTAGAGTTATCGGGTCAGCTAACTTGAATTATTCCCTCCGTGTTCTTGCAAACAGAAGACGATTCTCGGCATCAAGACTAGTTACCGTAAGCATGATAGCTGACTATAGAATAAGATCAGTACGAGACGAAAGTTCCTCTAATTCCCCGCCGGTCTCTAATTCTGATTGAGATTCTATCCTTTCAGTGGTCCATCCATTCCATTAGGTAAAAAATCTGGCCATTCCTACCGCCCCTTTCCCATTCTTCCAAGCTTTCGGGTAAAAGGACTGAGATCGAGGGTGCAAGCGAGGTTATGCTCTTACTTTTGTAAGGTGTAATGCCTTCGATTCGGTCCTAAGGGCTGAAGACTCAGTGTCAGCGAGGGAAGGCTTTGAAGCGGTCAAAGACCATAGGAACGAACAATTCTTGTCGTAAAAAAGAGCAAGAGTAGCTGTTAATACGAATAACAGAAACTCTGTTAGAGCCATTTCTGTACATTCGAAGTCGAAAGCGCTAAC